CTGGATCTTACGGAGCCTGTTCATACACAACATGATTGAGTCTGATCATAGAAAAAATTCTCTTCAAACGAACCAGCCTATCCTCTGTATGGGTCTTACACGGTGGTTGGAACAAAGACACTTTTTTGGTTGTGAATTCAAAAGTGGCAGATAAGGACATATATTCTGCACGGCCCAATCAATAGTTCAAGTCACACACTCCCATAATCCGTTTTATCTTCGGAGAATTCACTTCAACTCGGAATGTCAAATAAATAAATAATACATTAATGTATTTTTATGGAGTTGAAGAGAAATATCTAAATACATGTCTTATTCTTTTCAATAATCCATATTTGTAGCAATGAAATACTATTATTTCTACCCCAAATGATATGATAAATGATTGATTACAAATAGCTATGATATATATATTTTATAAAATTTTATAAAGGACCAGAAATACCTTGCTTACGTATCATTAGAAAGTGCATTAACATAAATACAGCAGTAAGAAGAGGTAATACAAAAGTGTGTAAACTATAAAAACGAGTCAAAGTGGATTGTCCCACACTAGCACTTCCGCGTAATAACTCTACCAAGGGTGATCCTATTACAGGAATAGCTTCTGGAACACCTGTTACAATTTTGACTGCCCAATAACCAATTTGGTCCCAAGGTAAGGAATAACCAGTTACACCAAAAGATGCGGTCAATACAGCCAAAACCACACCTGTAACCCAAGTCAATTCGCGAGGTTTTTTAAAGCCACCAGTGAGATACACACGAAATACGTGGAGGATCATCATTAGTACCATCATACTTGCCGACCATCGATGAACTGATCGGATTAACCAACCAAAGTTGGCTTCAGTCATTATATATTGAACAGAAGAAAAAGCCTCCGTAACAGTCGGACGATAATAAAAAGTCATAGCAAACCCTGTAGCTACTTGTACCAAAAAACAAGTAAGTGTAATTCCTCCTAGACAATAAAATATGTTGACATGAGGAGGAACATATTTACTAGTTATATCATCTGCAATTGCCTGAATCTCAAGGCGTTCTTCGAACCAATCATAAATTTTATTGAGATAGGTAAACCAAGGGAACGCCCCCTCCGAGAACCGTATATGAGAATTTCATCTCGTACGGCTCAAACAGAAAGACACAAATACTAGTTCTATCGGATATGTGTATATAGTAAAATAGTAAAGTTCGAAATTTCGTAATTCTATGATTTAATCTTTTCTGAAGATACGAACGAATAAAAATTCTAAAATTCTTTCTTGTGGTTATAATGCCAAAATATCAAGTCGGCTCATTCGTCTATATGTTGATCAGGCTTCTTGAATTTTCTATTTACCTATTTTCTTTATTGTTTTGTTATTTTTAGAATATGATAATATGAATTTACTACGGTTTTCTTTATTAGTGATAGGAATTCTCTTGTTAAGACCCTATGAATCGATTAAAACCTCAGATTCATACTAGAACCACGATGATTTACTAAACCTTCTTAAACTAAGTCCAAAAATTCCTTGAGTAAGAACTATTGGATCATCACTTATTCAATGAATCGATATTATAACTAAAAATCCAAAAAGAGCCTTGTACTTTGATCAAAAGAAGTATAAAAGGAAGTTTGAAAGAATAAAAATCTTTCAATTTAGAACTTCGAAATCTCTTAAAATTTTTTTGGATTCCGGCCACGAGGTCAAAATATTAAGTATGAATCATAGTTCTAATACTTTAGAATCTATTTTTTTTTATATATTTCGTGCTTCAGATACTAGAATAGAATGAATATCCGACGAAGTAAAACCATCTCGATCAAGATGACAGACCCATTCTCTGTAGTATCCATAGGATCCATTCTAACAAGTCACACACTCATATTCCGGAAATCCAGAAACAAAGAAATTCCGCGGTCGAACTACCAAAATCGAATGGGATAAAAATCAAAAAAGTAAATGCTTCATTTTGTTTTGTATTGAAAAGCTAGTTAATAGCTTTTGTGAATTTAATTCATTGAAATTCCGTCTAGTAAAATGGAAGAATTATAAATCTCCAAAATAATAGATAGGAATATCGCAAATAGAGCCATTGCAATACCCATCAAAGGAGCAGTTCCCCACCCAGGAGCTACTTTACCATATTCTGAATTCAATGGTTTCAATAAATTCCCTACATTAGTTCGTTTTGGACCACCAGATCTAGAACTACCCTCAACGGTTTGTGTAGCCATAAATCCTATTTGATATTCATTGAGATCTGTTGACTTTGTATACCTTTCCGTTGTAAATAAATGATCTTAGCATAGATCCATCGGAGTCTTGAAATTATATAATAATGGAAACAGCAACGCTAGTTGCCATCTTTATATCTGGTTTACTTGTAAGTTTTACTGGGTACGCCTTATATACTGCATTTGGGCAACCCTCTCAACAACTAAGAGATCCATTCGAGGAACACGGAGACTAATTGAAGTAATGAGCCTCCAAATATTGATATTGGAAGGCTCATTACTTCAAGTGAGATACGGAAAAATCATTTCACCTTTTTAGTTGGAACTTTAGGTGGTTCTCGAAAAAAGATAGCGAAAAAAATTATTCCTAGAGTTGAGACTAAAAGGAATGTATAAACCAATGCTTCCATAGATTCGATCGTGGTTTACAATTATAGCTTCCATACCTGATTATTTTTGATCATCTCCCGGATAAAGAAAGAGCAAGAGAAAAAGAAAAGGCAGCGATTCAAATCAAGATTTATCCGGTATCCTATATCAAATCACAAAACTAAAGACGAAAAATAACAAAACAATACAAACTAATATTGTATCAAACTGCTTGTCTTTTTGTAGTTGGATCTCCAAGTTTTTGGAATGCTCCAAATTCAACTTGAGCATCCAAATCTGGATCAATACCAGCAAAAACATCCCTGAACAAGGTTCTAGCACCATGCCAAATGTGTCCGAAGAAGAAGAGCAGAGCAAACGAAGCATGTCCAAAAGTAAACCAACCCCTCGGGCTGCTACGAAAAACACCATCCGATTTCAAAGTAGCACGATCTAATTCAAAAATTTCACCCAATTGAGCACGTCTAGCATATTTTTTCACAGTCACAGGATCACTATAACTAACTCCATTGAGTTCCCCACCGTAGAACTCAACAGTTACACCCACTTGTTCGACACTATATTTTGATTCTGCCCTTCTAAAAGGAACATCTGCTCTAACAATTCCATCTCCGTCTACCAAAACAACTGGAAATGTTTCAAAAAAAGTAGGCATACGACGTACAAAAAGTTCACGCCCTTCTTTATCTCTAAAGATAGGGTGTCCTAACCATCCAACAGCTATTCCATCCCCGTTGTCCATTGAACCCGCTCTGAACAATCCCCCTTTTGCAGGATTATTGCCGATGTAATCATAAAAAGCCAATTTTTCAGGAATTTTAGACCAAGCTTCAGATAAACTTTGATTTTCAGCTAGTTCGGCACCGACTCGTCGATATATTTCTTGTTGGAAGTATCCTTGATCCCATTGATAACGAGTCGGACCAAATAATTCAATCGGGGTAGTTGCCGAGCCATACCACATAGTTCCAGCAACTACAAAAGCTGCAAAAAAGACAGCAGCGATACTACTGGAAAGGACTGTTTCAATATTTCCCATACGCAATCCTTTGTATAGACGTTGGGGCGGACGGACACTAAGATGGAATAGACCCGCCAATATACCCAAGGTTCCCGCTGCAATATGATGAGAGGCTATTCCTCCCGGAACAAAAGGATCAAAGCCTTCCACACCCCAAGCTGGATTTACAGATTGTACCTTTCCGGTTAGTCCATAAGGATCGGATACCCAGATTCCAGGACCATACAATCCTGTTACATGAAATGCGCCAAAACCAAAGCAAGCCAACCCTGAAAGAAATAAGTGAATTCCAAAGATTTTTGGCAAATCCAAAGAAGGTTTTCCTGTACGTTCATCAGTAAATATTTCTAGATCCCAATACACCCAATGCCAGATAGCTGCCAAAAAGCACAAGCCAGAAAACACAATATGTGCACCAGCCACACCTTCGTAACTCCAAATACCCGGATTCGTTATAGTCCCCCCTGTAATATTCCAACCGCCCCATGAATTTGTTATTCCTAAACGAGTCATGAAGGGTATAACGAACATACCTTGTCTCCACATTGGATCAAGAACTGGGTCAGAGGGATCAAAAACTGCTAATTCGTAGAGAGCCATCGAACCGGCCCAACCAGCAACCAGAGCTGTATGCATTATATGAACAGAAATCAAACGACCGGGATCATTCAATACGACAGTATGAACACGATACCAAGGCAAACCCATGGAAAAATACCCCTTTATCAATGAAAAATAGACACTATGTAACTTTATTGCACTGGAAAAAACTATACTATGGACTTTCCTTTTTGAATGGATTATCTCGGAAAAAGGATTAATATTTGTTCTATTCTTTGAGTAAGAATGTCTTTTAGTAATAATGGAACAATTTTGTTCGTAGGAACAAAAAGAAGCAGATCTATTCTACACCCGATAAGTATCAATACGCAATGGTACGGGATTGATCGCGCTTTCGCTTTATATGAGTGACTCCATCTATATTTGTTCATCATTCAAAAGACCCATTATGTAAGAAATTTCCTTTTTTATGAACTTATTCAATCTATGGATAAAAAAAATTCAAATAAAATAAAAAATATTATTAAGACAATAAACTTATTATTACGCTTTCACATTAAAGTGAGATAGAGTACTTCATTTTTCTTTCATTTAATGCCTATTGGTGTTCCAAAAGTACCTTTTCGAAGTCCTGGAGACGAAGATGCATCGTGGGTTGACATATAGTGCGACTTGTCAGATATATTTGGTCATACGGTATTTCCCCGTTCTCTTTCCCGATCGAGATATCCTCTCTTTCGCCCAAGAAAGATTGATTGAATTATCAAAAATTTGGAGCGTGAAATGCAATGAAGTTCAATTAAATCGATTTTTAATTTTAAGAGGGTATATAGATTAATATTATCAATTAGAATAATTTATGGTTGTCTTGGTTAAAGCAATAAAATGAAGTATGCAGGCTCCGTTTAGAAAAAAAAGAAATTAGTAATATTAATATATCTACAATTTCTATTTATAAATTAGAAATAGACTATGATATAACTAGAAGTGATCTCAAACTGTTATTAAATTGAGTAATATAATGATGTATTCAATATTTGGCGAGAGACATGAAATAAATTGAAAAAAAAAGTTGTAGCAAAAAGATGTGGTATTGAGACATTTGTCCTATATGTGCAAATCAAAATCGGGCGTATCTTTACTCGGAGTAGAACATAAACCTAAAAGAATTGAAGAAGACCATTCAGGAACAAGAAAATTACATCGTGATTTGGATTGGATTCCGATGAAACAATACATCAATGAGAGGTTAATCCGATAAGTTTAGTGAATTCTTATTTTTCTCTATATTCTAGAAATTATAGAAAGATATATAAATTAAATATAATATAAATAGATAATATAAATAGAAACAGGCCAAAACTCATCTTTCTTTAAAAATGAAAGAAAAAGCCCCTTTGTTTTGTTACAAATTAGACAGAGCCTGCTCTGAAAAAAGAACGAAAGTTAAAATCTATACATTGATTCTTTTTTTTCGCAATTTGCGTTGAACCGTATGCGTCAAAAGATGCATGTACGGTTCATAAGGGATACAATTTTATCCCAATCAACCGACTTTATCGAGAAAGATTACTTTTTTTAGGCCAAGAAGTTGATAGTGAGATCTCGAATCAACTTATTGGTCTTATGATATATCTCAGTGTAGAGGATGATAACAAAGATCTGTATTTGTTTATAAATTCTCCTGGCGGATGGGTAATACCAGGAATGGCTATTTATGATACTATGCAATTTGTGCAACCTGATATACAGACAATATGCATGGGATTGGCCGCTTCTATGGGATCTTTTCTTCTAGCCGGAGGAGAAATTACCAAACGTCTAGCATTCCCTCACGCTTGGCGCCAATGAGTTTTTTATTTGATAGAAAAAAGAGGAACTATGCCTTCGCGATATATGAAATATGAATATTTAAGTAATAATAGCATGGCACTTCGAATTCGATATCATTTTTTTTTTTCAAAATCCTTACATTATGTATCGAAGGAGTAGTATGAGATAAGGTTTTTTTGTTCAAATTTTATCTGATATATCAGGAGACCCATTTTAGCGTCACAAACCTTTTTTGTTTTCACTTTCACACCAAAGAACTCTTAAAACTATTTACTTTTTACTTTATATAAAATATAAAGAATACAAAATTCATTTTTTTTTTTACTTATGAAAAAAACTTTGGGATTGCTAAATAACAGATAAAATAAATATATAAAGCAACGGAACCATCATAGTATTTTTTAACTACTCAAAAAAAAAGAAGGGTGGTTATTGGATCATTTACCTCTGTGAAAAGGTAAAAGTGAATTCCATTGTAGAGCCGTATGCAATGTACAAAAAATGCCTGTACGGTTGTTAAATTCTATCTTTTTTCTTATTATTTTATTCTTTATCTCTTCAACTTTCATTATGCGAGATAGAGTAACTATTTAGTATGTTGTATCATTTATCATCAGGGTAATGATCCATCAACCTTCTAGTTCCTTTTATGAGGCACAGACGGGAGAATTTATCCTGGAAGCGGAAGAACTACTAAAGCTGCGCGAAACCATCACAAGGGTTTATGCACAAAGAACGGGCAAACCCTTATGGGTTGTTACCGAAGACATGGAAAGAGATGTTTTTATGTCAGCAACAGAAGCCCAAGCTCACGGAATTGTTGATCTTGTAGCAGTTGAATAAAAAATAACAAAAAAATAACAAGTATTTCACGCAAATCGCAGATTTGCTATTTTTGTTCTTATCCAGTGTAATATATATAATATATAGATATAAGATTCAATTAATTTATTAATATAGAAATGATTCATAATTATCCGGTTAGGATCGATCTAAACCAGTCCATTATGTATATGATTCAACATGCCAACTATTAAACAACTTATTAGAAACACAAGACAGCCAATCAAAAATGTCACTAAATCCCCCGCTCTTCGGGGATGTCCTCAGCGACGAGGAACATGTACTAGGGTGTATGTGCGACTCGTTCAGATCGTGGGCTAGGCCAAAAGTAAAGAAAACAATTGATCCAGTATCCACGATCAGTACCAGTGAATAGGATAGAATGGAAGAGTACCATTTACTACCTAAAAATATCTAAAAAGAAAAATATAAACAAAATATCTCATATTCTTCTATTGTGGTATCAAATTTATGGTTTCCTTTGGTAAAAAAAATCCAATCATTTCCAGTTTTAATTTAAGATGATAAAGAATTCCCCATTGGTAGCAAATGGTATCCATTAAGCAGGGAAATCCTATTTAAAAAATAGAAAGATTATACTCTTACTTTTAATTCTTACAAGAACGGATTAACAGGGTCAGCTACTCAGCTAATTTTTATAATTAAATACCGTTACTGTATAGGTGGGTCTCCTTGTGAAAGACCGATTACTGGATAATTATGGGTAGAGCAAAAGAGTGTGAACTGTACAAGTTAACAATAACATTGATTAAATGAAGGAAGGGGCTCCGGTGTATAGAGAAGACCTCACCGTTTAAGAAGTAACCATAGAAACGATGGAACCCACTATAATCATTTCTATTTACTACTTTGTTTACTATGTTTTTTTTATACCTAGTATCAATACAATTTCTTATTTCGAGGTGAAATGAAAAGCCTAGAAAAAAAAAAGAAAAAATCGTGGTCAGGAAGGTTATAGTAGCAAAAGCCATTGGAATTTTTTTTATACATTGGAAGAATCCGTTTTGTTATTAATAGACTAGGAAAGGGGACAGAAATAACTGAAAGAAAAGAAATCAATTAGTTATTCATCAAAGTTTCATTTATTCAATGACCAGAATTAAACGGGGATATATCGCTCGAAGACGTAGAACAAAAATTCGTTTATTTGCATCAAGCTTTCGAGGGGCTCGTTCAAGACTTACTCGAACTATGACTCAACAGAAAATAAGAGCTTTGGTTTTGGCTCATCAGGATAGAGGTAGGCAAAAGAGAGATTTTCGTCGTTTGTGGATCACTCGGATAAATGCAGTAATTCGAGGCAATAAAGTATACTATAATTATAGTAGTTTAATACACAATCTGTACAAGAAGCAGTTGCTTCTTAATCGTAAAATACTTGCACAAATAGCTATATTAAATAGGAATTGTTTTTATATGATTTCTAATGAGATCTTAAAATAAGATAAGAAATTGGAAAGACTACATTGGACTATTTTAAACGGAGTTCCTTGGAGAATGAACTCCGGGAAGGTAGAGTAGAACTTAGTATGATAAAATAGGATAATATGATAAATTCGTCACAATGAACAAACACGTTCAATAAAAAACGATTTATTCTCCCAATTCTTTTTTTTTTGAGTCAATTGAAGAGCAAGCCTATTTATTTTTAGTTCTAAGACCAGTAGTTCGAGTGGTCGACCCGCTTCTTTCAAATTGTTTTTCATTATTAAGAAAAGGTAATAAAGATAAAATACGAGCTTGTTTTATAGCAATGGTAATTAATCGTTGTTGTTTTAAGGTCAACCTATTCACCCGTCTAGATAATATTTTTCCTTGTTCACTAATAAATCGACTAATTAAACTCATGTTTCTATAATCAATTCGATCCCCCGATTGTATCGGGGGCAAACGCTTACGAAAAGATCGTTTGGATTTAAGAAAGAGTCGCTTGGATTTATCCATGATTTTTTTATTCCTTGATTTTTTTATTCCTTGTCTTGAAAAGAACATCCTAATCAATCCTATTTTGATCGGATCAAAAATGACTTAGAATTAAGAAATAGGATTTATTCTATTTTTTTTTTTAATATATAAAATATATGTTATATAGAACATTATTGTTATATAGAATATGTCGTTTTTCATCTTACTTGGAAAGAAGACACGCGAACAATCAGTTCGATCTATTTCTTTATCTCCCCATGAATTGTATGTTTGTAACAAGAGGGACAGAATTTTCTCAATTCCAATCGACTCGGCGTATTATGTCGATTTTTTTGAGTAATATATCTGGAAATGCCCATTGATTCCTTTTTAACACGGTTTCGAACACAGTTGGTACATTCCAAAACAACCGTTACTCGGGCATCTTTACCCCTGGCCATGAACCTCCTTTTATTTTTTTGATTGACTCCATTTTTTATTTTCCGATCCGAAGCGAAGAAGAAAGGAAGGAAAAAAATAGAAGTTACTAACTAGAAATCAAATTATGAAAGATTTCGTTACAATCAATCAAATCAATACAGTAATAATAAGGAATATAATAATTATTAACTCTATTTTATTTTATATTATTTTATATTTAGAACAATATTTGATTTTTCATTTAAGTATCTTGTATGATATTGTTGCCACGGCCATCCCATTTCCCCTCTCACTTTATTATTAATTGAATTTGAATTTGGGCCCGGACACGAGTTCTTAGTTTCACGGGGGTAAATCCCCTTTTATTCTTTTCTATTTCTTTTATTCTAATGAAAAAAAAGAAGAGAGGGGGAAGGATTAGTGACAAATATTTGATTATATCTCTAATCTTCTTCACCCCTTCTCATTTCCAATAACTAAAATGAAAAAAAAGGGAATATCAACGCATCCGGAAATAAACGATTGATCTCTATCAATAAACCTGCTAAAGAACCGAACCATAGAGTACTTACTACGGGTGCCACGGAAAGATATGTTTTTAGATTTCGCATTTTAAATACTCCTTCTTTTTATTCGTTATTGTAATTTTATTCGAATTTGTAATACATAATGGTAATACATATATGAACCGATGTATATATAATTAATGACGGACCACTTGTATTTGGACGAAAAATTCTAAATTTGAATTGAAATGTACAACGATTCAGTAGATGTTCCTTTTTTTAAAACAAAAAAATACGCCCCTTTCTATCTGAGAATTCCAAAAAATAGATATATATTTATATTGAGGGGGTTCTTATTTAGTGTATACGTACTATATACTATTATATGGTATATGATACTAAAAGACGAAATGGCAAGATAATTTTTGTATCTCAATGGAAGAAATAAGGAGGTGAAAAACAAGAAAGAGATTCTCTACAATGACACTCTAGACCAATTGAAAGGGATGTAGCGCAGCTCGGTAGCGCGTTTGTTTTGGGTACAAAATGTCACGGGTTCAAATCCTGTCATCCCTACCTAGTACTTATCTTATGAGCAGTAACGAGGGATTAATTGAGATTGATTAAAATTGGATATACATAACCAATTTTCATTTTTTTTTCATTGTATTTCTATATAGTATAGAAATACAAAATGAATTGGGTTAAAAAATCTTAGTTGGGAGAATAAAGCGCTCTTAGTTCAGTTCGGTAGAACGTGGGTCTCCAAAACCCGATGTCGTAGGTTCAAATCCTACAGAGCGTGATTATATTCTCTTCTTTTGTTAGGTCACAATTCTACCGAACGAGTTGAACAGAAATTTGAATTTGACCTCCTACTTGCTTTCTTTAATCTATTCTATAGGAGGTCAATAAAAAAAAAGAGATGTTAATTGATCAAAAGTCCAATTGATCACCACGTCTGTATTGTAAATATGCAGTTACGAATAATCCAGCCAAAGTAATAGGAATTAGACCTAAGACGATTCCAAACAGAAAAACTTCAATCATTTCTTTTTCTTTGAAAGAGGAAAGGGAGAGGTAATATCTATCCTTAAATATTAATCCCTATTATCCATGAATCTCAATGACCAAGAATTGGGAAATTAACACGGGAAAAAAGTATAGAATATATGAACTACCACAAAAGGATTTTTTTTTATGAATTATTCGAATTTCAAATAAGTCGTATCTTGTTCAAACCGATAAATAGAGCTGAGGTTATAGTCAACGCTGCTAGTAGAAAACCGAAATAACTAGTTATAGTAAGCATGAAGAGGTTAAATGAAATATCTTCTTTTTATACATATGTTTACAAAGCACTTACCTAAATTTAAATTTCCATTTTTGAAAAATACGAAAATAAGCAAAAAGATTAATTGTAAAGGATAAGTTTAATTGAAAGTTTTTGATTCACCAATTATTATAATTATAGACGATGGTACTAACAAAAATAGAATTAACAAAAATAGAATAACATAGTAAGAAATCAATTCATCATCTGTGACATTTACTCATCTCGAAATTTTGAATCACCCGATTTATTGGACAACTTTTTAATTAAGTAAACTAATCTATAGAATATATAGAATTTTATTAAAAAATTCGAAATAATTATAAAATAAAGTAATAATAAGAACTTTCTTTTAGAACTTCATTCAAAAATGAAACTTTCTTTGAATTATTATGAAATAAAATTGGAAAATCTTTTTGATTTTCATTATTTTTTTATTGTATCGACGAGTTCGCTTTTTTTTTTCAAACGACGAGTAATTTTATGAAAATGCCTCTTACTTGTTGACTTTCAATTGAACTTATTAGATTTAGCTAGATTTAGGTTGAGTAGTCGGTTCATTCCCATAATATCTCCAATGAAAAAAAAAAATATCCAATCATTCAAAACAAGTTTTTACGTTTTTTATATATATTAGAATATTAGAAAACACTATTCTTGTAATTAGGAAAAGAAAGGCCCTTTTGCTTTAATACAACAAACAATTATACATTGCGAATATTGATTATTATTTTCTTTTTTTTATTGTTCTCTTTCTTTTATTAAATACTATATACTATTGTTACTGGGCGATTAATTAATTCCTTAAATAAAAAAAATCCAACAAAACAAAAAATATCTTCTACAACCATAAAAAAAAAGGATCTTTTTTGCTGTAGCATCTACTGTAGCATCTAATTAAATCGTGAAAATATGATAATTTACTTCATAAATTATGGGAAACCAAGACTCCACCGGATTCCAATTTTAACTGATCCTCGGTTTCGAGTCCGAAGCCAATAATAGAGAAAATTCTTCTATTTCAAGTATAGGAATTTGAGGAATTCTATATTGAATGGTACCTAATTCTACATGGACAAGGAACAAGAAAAGAAAAACGAAATTTTCTAACACTTAATTTTTATACTGATTGTGAAATTTCGTTGCTGTATCAGAAGAAGGATAGCTATACTGATTCGGTATACTCTAAAGACACCCTCGGTACAATATTGACGATCTTACAAAGATTTTTTCAGTGAATTTCCATTTACTGATTTCATCTTTTACGGAGTCGATCTCCCTTTGACTGTACAAGAATATGCGGAGCTTAACATGTCTGGAAGCACAGGAGAACGTTCTTTTGCTGATATTATTACCAGTATTCGATACTGGGTCATTCATAGCATCACTATACCTTCCCTATTCATTGCGGGTTGGTTA